CTTATCTTTGTTTCCCGAGCCTCTAGTGAGTTACAGACAGAGTTAGAAAAGATAAAATCTTTGATGATTCCATCATACATGATGGAATTTCGAAAACTTCTGGATAGGTATCCTACATCTGAACTGAATCCTTTCTGGTTAAAGAATCTCTTTCTAGTTGTTCTGGAACAATTAGGAGATTCTCTGGAAGAAATACGGGGTTCTGCTTCTGGTGGCAACATGCTATTGGGTGGTGGTCCCACTTATGGGGTCAAATCACTACGTTCTAAGAAGAAATATTGGAAGATCAATCTCATCGATCTTGTAAGTATCATACCAAATCCCATCAATCGAATCATTTTTTCGAGAAATACGAGACATCTAAGTCGTACAAGTAAAGAGATCTATTCATTGATAAGAAAAAGAAAAAACGTGAACGATGATTGGATTGATGAGAAAATAGAATTCTGGGTAGCGAACAGTGATTCGATTGATGATGAAGAAAGAGAATTCTTGGTTCAGTTCTCCACCTTAACGACAGAAAAAAGGATTGATCAAATTCTATTGAGTCTGACTCATAGTGATCATTTATCAAAGAATGACTCTGGTTATCAAATGATTGAACAACCGGGATCAATTTCCTTACGATACTTAGTTGACATTCATCAAAAGGATCTAATGAATTATGAGTTCAATAGATCCTGTTTAGCAGAAAGACGGATATTCCTTGCTCATTATCAGACAATCACTTATTCACAAACCTCGTGTGGGGCTAATAGTTTTCATTCCCCATCTCCTCATGGAAAACCCTTTTCGCTCCGCTTAGCCCTATCCCCTTCTAGAGGTATTTTAGTGATAGGTTCTATAGGAACTGGACGATCCTGTTTGGTCAAATACCTAGCGACAAACTCCTATGTTCCTTTCATTACGGTATTTCCGAACAAGTTCCTGGATGACAAGCCTAAAGGTTATCTTATTGATGATATCGATATTGATGATAGTGACGATATTGATGATGACCTTGATCTTGCTATTGATATGGAGCTGCTAATTATGACGAATGTGCTAACTATGTATATGACGCCGAAAATAGACCCATTTGATATCACCCTTCAATTCGAATTAGCAAAAGCAATGTCTCCTTGCATAATATGGATTCCAAACATTCATGATCTGCATGTGAATGAGTCGAATTACTTATCCCTCGGTCTATTAGAGAACTATCTCTCCAGGGATTGTGAAAGATGTTCCACTGGAAAGATTCTTGTTATTGCTTCGACTCATATTCCCCAAAAAGTGGATCCCGCTCTAATAGCTCCGAATAAATTAAATACATGCATTAAGATACGAAGGCTTCTTCTTCCACAACAACGAAAGCACTTTTTCATTCTTTCATATACTAGGGGATTTCACTTGGAAAAGAAGATGTTCCATACTAACGGATTCGGGTCCATAACCATGGGTTCCAATGCGCGAGATCTTGTAGCACTTATCAATGAGGCCCTATCAATTAGTATTACACAGAAGAAATCCATTATAGAAACTAATACAATTAGATCAGCTCTTCATAGAAAAACTTGGGATTTTCGATCCCAGATAAGATCGGTTCAGGATCATGGGATCCTTTTCTATCAGATAGGAAGGGCTGTTACACAAAATGTACTTCTAAGTAATTGCCCCATAGATCCTATATCTATCTATATGAAGAAGAAATCATGTAAGGGAGGGGATTCTTATTTGTACAAATGGTACTTCGAACTTGGAACGAGCATGAAGAAATTCACGATACTTCTTTATCTTTTGAGTTGTTCTGCCGGATCGGTCGCTCAAGATCTTTGGTCTTCATCCAGATACGATGAAAAAAATTGGATCACTTCTTATGGATTCGTTGAGAATGATTCTGATCTAGTTCATGGCCTATTACTATTATTACTATTAGAAGTAGAAGGCGCTCTGGCTCTGGCGGGATCCTCACGGACAGAAAAATATTGCAGTCAGTTTGATAATAATCGAGTGACATTACTTCTTCGGTCCGAACCAAGGAATCAGTTAGATATGATGCAAAATGGATCTTGTTCTATCGTTGATCAGAGATTTCTATATGAAAAATATGAATCGGAGTTTGAAGAAGGGGAAGGGGCCCTCGATCCGCAACAGATAGAGGAGGATTTATTCAATCACATAGTTTGGGCTCCTAGAATATGGCGCCCTTGTGGCAATCTATTTGATTGTATCGAAAGGCCCACTGAATTGGGATTTCCCTATTGGACTGGGTCATTTCGGGGTAAATGGATCATTTATCATAAAGAGGATGAGCTTCAAGAGAATGATTCGGAGTTCTTGCAGAGTGGAACCATGCAGTACCAGACACGAGATAGATTTTCCAAAGAACAAGGCTTTTTTCGAACAAGCCAATTCATTTGGGACCCTGCGGATCCATTCTTTTCCCTATTCAAAGATCAGCCCTCTGCCTCTGTGTTTTCACGTCGAGAATTCTTTGCAGATGAAGAGATGTCAAAAG